TATATGTTATAGTTGTATATGTAAATCCTAGATGTGAAAATAGAATAGTAAATAGAATAGTAATATGAATATGCGGAATTTATCAATCAACAAACAAAAAGGTATAAAAAATTTGATTTCTTTTTTTATTCAAAGAATAAATAAGTGTAAATAGAAATGATGAAATAAGAAACAACGGCCAATGTCATAAAAATGATGAATCATAAATAGAGTTTAGGTTCGAATTCCATAGATAATATGAATGGGATTGTCTATAATGATAGAGAAATACAACATCTCCGCATATATAATTCTTAATTCTTATTCATCTACTTTGATATATATTATATTAATAATATATTTATATTATTTTTTTTAATGGGTTGGTTAAGTTTGAAAATGCACTCATTGAATGAGTAAACAATTGAATTGGATTCGGTTGGATAGTACCAACGAAATCGAGTACTAATTCCCATTTCTTATTGAATTAACCGATCTACTTGCTATCGGACATTTTTTTATTTTTGTTTGCAAACAAAATTTCGACATATAATACTTTATTATTATGAGAATCAATCCTACTACTTCTACTTCGGGTCCTGGGGTTTCCGCTCTTGAAGAAAAAAACCTGGGGCGTATTGCTCAAATCATTGGTCCGGTACTGGATGTATCCTTTCCACCGGGCAAGATGCCTAATATTTACAACGCTTTGGTAGTTAAAGGTCAAGATACGGTTGGCCAGCAAATTAATGTAACTTGCGAGGTACAGCAATTATTAGGAAATAATCGAGTTAGAGCTGTAGCTATGAGTGCTACAGATGGTCTGATGAGAGGAATGGAAGTGATTGATACAGGAGCTCCTCTAAGTGTTCCAGTTGGTGGGGCGACTCTCGGACGAATTTTCAACGTTCTTGGAGAGCCTGTTGATAATTTGGGTCCTGTAGATACTCGCACAACATCTCCTATTCATAGATCTGCGCCTGCCTTTATACAGTTAGATACAAAATTATCTATTTTTGAAACGGGGATTAAAGTAGTGGATCTTTTAGCTCCTTATCGTCGTGGAGGAAAAATCGGGCTATTCGGGGGGGCCGGAGTGGGTAAAACCGTACTCATCATGGAATTGATCAACAACATTGCAAAAGCTCATGGAGGTGTATCCGTATTTGGCGGAGTGGGCGAACGCACTCGTGAAGGAAATGATCTTTACATGGAAATGAAAGAATCTGGGGTGATTAATGAACAAAATATTGCGGAATCAAAAGTCGCTCTAGTCTATGGTCAGATGAATGAACCGCCGGGAGCTCGTATGAGAGTTGGCTTGACTGCCCTAACCATGGCGGAATATTTCCGGGATGTTAATGAACAGGACGTACTTCTATTTATCGACAATATTTTTCGTTTCGTCCAAGCAGGATCCGAAGTATCCGCTTTATTAGGAAGAATGCCTTCCGCTGTAGGTTATCAACCCACTCTTAGTACAGAAATGGGTTCTTTGCAAGAAAGAATTACTTCTACCAAAGAGGGATCCATAACTTCTATTCAAGCCGTTTATGTACCTGCGGACGATTTGACGGACCCCGCTCCTGCCACAACATTTGCGCATTTAGATGCTACTACCGTACTATCAAGAGGACTCGCTGCAAAAGGTATCTATCCAGCAGTAGATCCTTTAGATTCAACATCAACTATGCTCCAACCTAGAATTGTTGGTGAGGAACATTATGAAACTGCGCAAAAAGTTAAGCAAACTTCACAACGTTACAAAGAACTTCAGGACATTATAGCTATCCTTGGGTTGGACGAATTGTCCGAAGAGGATCGTTTAACCGTAGCAAGAGCACGAAAAATTGAGCGTTTCTTATCACAACCCTTCTTCGTAGCAGAAGTTTTTACCGGTTCTCCAGGAAAATATGTTGGTCTAACAGAAACAATTAGGGGTTTTCAACTGATCCTTTCCGGGGAATTAGATGGTCTTCCGGAACAGGCCTTTTATTTGGTAGGTAATATCGATGAAGCTACCGCGAAGGCTATGAACTTAGATGTGGAGAGCAAATTGAAGAAATGACCTTAAATCTATGTGTACTGACCCCTAATCGAATTGTTTGGGATTCGGAAGTGCAAGAAATAATTTTATCGACTAATAGCGGCCAAATTGGTGTATTACCAAATCACGCACCTATTGCCACGGCTGTAGATATAGGAATTTTGAGAATACGTCTTAACGACCAATGGTTAACAATAGCTCTGATGGGCGGTTTCGCTAGAATAGGCAATAATGAAATAACCATTTTAGTAAATGATGCAGAGAGGGGCAGTGACATTGATCCGCAAGAAGCTCAACAAACTCTTGAAATAGCTGAAGCTAATTTAAGTAGCGCTGAAGGCAAGAGACAAACAATTGAGGCAAATTTAGCTCTCCGACGAGCTAGGACGCGAGTCGAGGCTATCAATACAATTTTATAACTAGTTGTTGGTGCGTCCGAATAGAATATAGAAGAATAAAGAAAAAGAAATTTTGATTATACACCATATTCTATTTGGATTCTACCGATTGAATCCAATCAAGTGTAATCAGATTTTGGTGCAACAAGAAACAACTCAAAAAATAGAAAAAATAAGAAGTAGTAGGGTATGGAAAAGATACAAAATAAATCAAAAAAAGAAGGTGGGTAGAAATACTTATTAGATACCATTGGCTGTGCGGTATCTAATAAGTTCTACCTACTATTGGATTTGAACCAATGACTCCTGCCGTATGAAAGCAATACTCTAACCGCTGGGTTAAGTAGGTCATTTATTATCATAAAGAAAAAAAAAAAAGGAACCCGTCACATTGATAGATTATAGATGGAATCTTATTTCTAAGCAATACCCTTGACAGGAAACAGATCAGAGAGCTATCATGTCAGATTATGCAATACTCACCTTGACAAGAATTTATATAATGATAAAATATTTATCACAAACACAAGGGCCATAGCTCAGTTGGTAGAGCACCTCGTTTACACGCGCGCCAATGGTTTTTCAGAGGAGTCCATCATGTAATCAACAGAATTTATCTTAGTAAAAAGTCGACGTCTTACTCCATGGATTCGAAGGAACAAGAGAACAATAGCCTGACAAATGGTTGGTTGGTCCAATTGAGGTCCCAATTTAGGCGCCAAGAAATAGAACCCATCATTGATTTGATAATTGATAAGGTGAATATTCAGTCCATTCAATGCTAGGCATAATGAGTATAAGTACCTCAAAAAAATCTCTTTTTGTCCTATGAACTTGAAGGTGTATGAAGTTTCATATTTGATGCTTTGGGCAGAGCGATAGAGACTCCATTTAACTTAGGTTGATATAGGCCGAAGGCAGACCTACGTCAAGATAACTCTTTTTTGAAACACTTTGGTATTGCTACTGAATAAAAATAAAGAGTCAGAGCACGCGGAGCCATCTCGTTATCTTTCTGTTAAGAAAAAGGATGGCGGACTCGCTGATATTTATATCAGTTGATGAAAGAGCCCAATGCAAAAAAAAATGCACGTTGGGTCTTTGAAACAGTTCGAATCATTTTGATAATAATAAGTTTGATCTGTTTTACCGAGAAGGTCTACGGTTCGAGTCCGTATAGCCCTAATTTTTCATTAATGTAAATTTCCAATTCAAAAATCGTAATTCGATATATCATATATATCATAAAGTAAAAAATAGATATATCATAAAGTAAAAAATAGAATCGAGTAATCGAAAAATACAAATTTTAGGAGGTTTCAATGAAGGATCCTCCTAAATTTACTAGACGATTTCGTATCGTTATAGTAATGAATGTCATTTTTCTTAAATTGAAAAAAAGAAATCTAAAATTGATTTTTATTTCTTTTGGTTATATCAGCTTAGTGTTTGGATTCTCACCGAAGGTTTTGGCCGCGGGGAGCCACAATCCAGGACTAAGCCTTGGTTCCCCCTAGCCCGGATCGAACCCCTTGAAGATCGGCTCGCTCAAAAGAGCATCCGAGAAGAACGAGAGGAATTGTCAAAAGACATGAAACGGATGGCGATGAGGGTCCAACACAGCAGGATACAGATGGTGCGTGTATGCGCGAATAGGAGAATAAACTATCTCCCATTCCATTCATTCGTCAAATTAGAACCTAATTTCTAATTTTGGTTTAGATTCTATGTAGATCAAGAACTACATGAGTTGCTTAACTTACTACGTGAGTTTGATTATAATTGTCAGTCATGGATAGATTCTCTATTTTATAGAGACATAGAATTTCCTCAGCTCTACGAGGTGGAGAGTGCCGTCGCCAAGATGCCCGGAAATCAAGCCCAAACGATTTTGGGAGAGCCCGTTGAAACGCTTACTTCTTTATCAACCCAGCAATGAGCAAACTTAGCCAAAAAAGCAGGTTATTCAATATTCAATTATAAATAAAATATTTGATCATCGAAAAACTGAAAGGCATTTACCCAACCGACGGTTGGGTAAATGAACGAGGAGTCCGCGAAAAAGCCTTTTCAAAAAATATCAAAAATTCCATCCATAAAATGGAAGTTCCAACAACAACAACAACAAATCCCCATTCTCTTACCGGGGTCAACCAAGGGAATTTCCCCAGTTTTCCACAATTGGAAAATAGAGCAAATTCGAATCTTTCAAATTCGATCCAAAAAGGTAAGTGACCGGTAATTGTTCTTATTTTATTTGATACATTTCGGTGAGTAATGTTCGTGAATTAGGTGAAGGAAGGTACGGAAAGAGAGGGATTCGAACCCTCGGTAAACAAAAGCCTACATAGCAGTTCCAATGCTACGCCTTGAACCACTCGGCCATCTCTCCTAAAGAATCTTATGATTATGACCTAGAAAACGAGTAAATAGCGAGTCATTCATAGTATTGCAGTCTTCATCTTATTGCAGTATAGGTATGCCTGATCAATTATAAAAACAATAGAAAAAAAAATGGATAAAAATCTTTTTTTATTGTTAAAAGAAAAGACATTACATTAAAAACAAAAGATATATATCTTTTGTTTTATCAATAAGTAGCCTTTGTTATGGTTATAATATTTATACCGAACCAAATTAAACCAAGGAATTGGAACGAATCGAATCGTCTGATGGATTCATATTTTATACTATGATTCCAGTTAGACAGTGTTTATATTTATAAAATGATTCCATAGGAATTCAAAAATAGCTTTCTTTCCAGTTTCAGAACTACTTACTTTTACCTCATGGATCTATTATAAATTCTGGAATCATACCAGGGATTTTTAAATTTTGTTTGATTGTATAGTGTATACACGCTATGCACACAAAATAGTTATTCTATATTTTATCATATCATAAAATCATAATTAGATTATTCGATTATTTGATTCTTTTTCCTCTTTGGATCATAATCCAATCAAAACTAACTCCTCCAGGTATCCTAATTTGTAGGAAAAATTCCTTGATTCTTCCACTTAGATGAAATAGAACTAGTTCTGTTCATTGGTATACTACTCCATTGGTTTGGCTGACATCCAATCGGATTGAAACCTTTCCTCCTATTGATTCCTGTGAAAAAGGAACAATTTGAGTGGAAGGGAAGGCCCACATCTTTTTTTAGAATGAGTCTGTTTTTATGTTATTTCGTACTGTAAATTCCCTTTTTGTGGGATTCTTTTCCCCCGAGAGGTAATGCGAAGAATTATCGAATGGATTGTTAACTATGCCTAGATCGCGGATAAATGGAAATTTTATTGATAAGACCTTTTCAATTGTAGCCAATATCTTATTACGAATAATTCCGACAACTTCAGGAGAAAAAGAAGCATTTACCTATTACAGAGATGGTGCGATTTGATTTTTTGATTGATTTTTTGAATTTCTTTATCATTTTCAGTTTTACGAGAAAGCCATATGATTCATTCGGGATAGAAAGAAAACTATTATTGAAATAAACCTACGCTTGTTGAAGGTGAAGTTTGAAAATGGAACAACCCCTTCTGTCGTGTATCCTCGATTGATGCAGCCTCAGACGCTTTCATTTTGATTCGAGTCTTAAGCGAAAGGTTACACCTATGGGTTCTGTATTCCAGGTCAATCCCACTCTACTAGTACCAATGGGCGGCATAGGGGAAGAAGCGCTACACCTAGGAATCAACAACACAAAAACTTTGTTATAAATTATCCCCTTTCCTTATCGGGATCGGGACTACCAAGAATGGTTGGGACAACAAACATCCATCTCGTTCGTACTTTGGATACCCGTATAACCATCGAAGACCGTTGAAGTGACTAATTCCTGAAAATAGGGGGCGTTGAGGACAAAAAAATTGTTGGAGTTACCTTTTCTATATAGCACCAACGCCCTTGGTGTTAAGAAAATACCTCTTGCAGTAGGGTTGGCTAGAGATTTCTTGTAAAAACGCTAGCCCCTCTCAGTTTATAATGAGAATATTTCATTTTGATTTCATGGATTATTATCATTATGCACAGAAGGGAGGAGCCGTATGAGGTGAAAATCTCATGTACGGTTCTGGAACGGGGATTCTTTGAATAGAATGAACGACCGTAACGGATGTCAGCCCAATCCGAAGGAAATTATGCGGAAGCTTTACAAAATTATTACGAAGCTACGCGACTAGAAATTGATCCCTATGATCGAAGTTATATACTCTATAACATAGGCCTTATCCACACAAGCAACGGAGAACATACGAAAGCTTTGGAATATTATTTCCGAGCACTCGAACGAAATCCATTCTTACCGCAAGCTTTTAATAATATGGCCGTGATCTGTCATTACGTGCGACTATCTCCACTATAGAAAAGAGGAAAAAAGAGAAAATAGGCTAGTAAAACTAAATACTACAAATAAAAAATAAAACGGGCTTTCTACATAAGTATCGTACAAAACAACGATTTTTATTAGCTGTAGAAAAAAAGAGACTTCATATAAGCCGAAATATGAAGAAATAGATATGCCCATTTTATTCTATGGATAAAGGATCAAATTGTTAGAGGAAGCACCGTAAAGATCAATTTGCGAGGTTTTGGGCCGATACAATAAGAACTGCTTACTTATGTCATGATATGAGATAAAAGTTAGGAATCAACTTATGTGATAGAGTCGATCCACTAAGGTATTAAGCAGCGGTGTAGCATCAGATCCCAAAGATAGTAAGCCCTTTCTTAATGGAGGAAAGTCTTTTTCAAAGATTCTATATGAATTTCTATATGAAACCGAGATAGTTACCTTTCAGAAAATTATACCGATAGCGGAGGATGTCTATGTTTCATTCTTCTGAAGGTGGGAGAAAAGATAAAACTGATTAGTAATCAAAATTCAAGTTTGAAACTCATGTAAATTAATTAATCTCTTCTGGTTAAGCCGATAAAAAATGGGATAGATTTACGAAAAATCTTATTCATTTCGATGGATTGGATTAGGACGGGACACAAAAAAAATAATGAATTGCCGAGCCGTATGAGGTAGGAAACTCTCAAGTACGGTTCGAAGGAAAGGAATTTACT